TATTTTTGGATTTTGTTTTTGCTGAAGGTATTTTGACAGATAGATCTCTACAAAATTACTAAATTCATAACACAAAAATGCAGTGTGCAAGAATCCATAGTTCCATTCCTTTTTTAGATACGTTACCTGATCGATTCCTATGATATAGGATCAAACAAAAAGTCATTTTTGTTTGATCATGTTTAAATTAATTACAAATTCCAAGTTTCTTTCAAATCTACAGTAAAATAAATCATAGTTATCCGGGATTCATGGGAAAAAAGAGCCACGCCAGTACCTAGCTGGACTCTGGTTGGATAAAAAACAAAGTAAAAATAAAATCAATAATTATATATATAATTATATATATAATTAATATATAATTATGAATAGTAATCAAATAGAAAAAAAAAAGACAAATAAGATATATCAAATGAATATCAATCAATATCAAATAAGATATGATATAAAGAAAGCTTTTTTTCGAGCCCTCCTTTTTGTTCTTTTTGTTTATGCGACGTATCATAAGCATAATAATTCAATTTTTTGAATTGGGGAGAGATGGCTGAGTGGACTAAAGCGGCGGATTGCTAATCCGTTGTACGAATTTTTGTACCGAGGGTTCGAATCCCTCTCTTTCCGTTTCAAGATTTTCTTATTCTTCACGTCCAGGATTACGTCCTGGATCATTAGATAGGAATCCGAAGATGAAAAGAGAAACAAAGAATATCACTATCGTGTAAACAAATAGTTTTAGAGTAAGCATTACAAAATCTCCAATATAATTAAAAAAAAAAAACGACAGAGAAAGAGAATAGATTCTCTTCTATTTCATATTATGTTTCTTTTGATACTAAGTTTATAAAAAATGAAGTAATTTAAAAAAAAAAAACTTAGGAAATTTATTTGTAGTAAGAGTTGAGCTTTTTGTTACCATTACCAAAATTATTTTTCATACCCACAATTAAGATCTAGGTATTGGTGGTGGACTCCAATCGAATAATAGAATTTTAATTTTTTAATGGAAAAAACAGAAATGATGAGATGGTCCAGATTTTTATTGTCTATCCAAAAATTTCAATATTTGGAATCAAGGATTCACACTGTAAGACTTATCTGATCTTTTAAAATGTTAAAATGTTATAATATAATTTTCATTTTGGAATAAATTCTGAATTTTTTTAGGACATTATTCAAATTAAAGATCTTATCGAAAACTTACAGCAGCTTGCCAAACAAAAGCTAAGAGAAAAAACAGTAAGGGTATTACTGGCATAAAATCTACAATAGGATTCAAAAAAGCGTAGGCTTCAGGTAATTTCGCCAAGAAAAAACTACTTGAATAAAGGGCAGAGTCAATACAAATACAGACCAAGCTAAAGATATTAAGCATAACAAAAATGTTGTTCTTTAATAAAATGAATTGTATTTTTGCTTTTTTTGAATTCTCATTTTTATTGTATTTTTTTATATTATGTTATTATTATATATATGATATGATTTATTATATATATAATTTTATTTATTATACTCTTATATTAAAATGAAATAGAAAAGAAAAAATCAATTTTGATTTCTAAATATATATATAGAAAATAGAAAATTATTTTCAAATAGAAAAAGAAAAGAAATAATTTGAAAATAAAAAAATGGAAAATAATGGAATATAAATAAGTCAAATATTGAATTCCTATTTATAGATAGGAATATTACTAAATTAGTAAAAAAACTAAAAATAATGAATCAACTAAGATCATACCCCCAATCCCTTTTTCATTTGAACTGGATAAGTTTAAAATAGGTTTATTCTAAAATCAAAAATCGAAGAAATCATATATTCATACAATATATTAATGGAATTCTATGTAATGATCAATAAATTCAGTTTAATTCGATATTTATGCATATCAAAATTCTAGTAACAATTTCATTTATTTTTTATTATATAGAATCAAATTAGAACTGGAATTGACGAACAATCCATAATAGTATTTCTTAGTGTCGAATCGAAAATGGGGCGTGGCCAAGCGGTAAGGCAACGGGTTTTGGTCCTGTTATTCGGAGGTTCGAATCCTCCCGTCCCAGATCATATCTATTCATGATATATACCTATTTGAATACAAATAGTATATCCGAATAAAGATTACCTTTTCTTTTTTTAATAAATTCATTTTTTAGATTTACAAACTAAACTATGAAAATAGAATATCAAATTTATTGATAGAATATCGACTTTATTTCTACTTTTTTAGAAATAAAATTGTCCAGTCAGAAAACCTAGAAGTAGAAAGTATAGATAATTATATTATCTATTGATTGAATGAATGACTATGCACGATTTCAAAATGGAATCAATTACATACCAGATCTAAACAAAAAAAGAATGTTCTGGTAAAACATCGTTTGAAACGATGTGATAAAAAGTAACGTGCGACTTGAAAGACATGATTAGATTAGCTGTGGATTCTTACATCCGCCATTCTATCGAATAGAATTGATTATTCGAATAGAATTGATTATTCGAATAGAATTGATTATATAGAAAGAGGGATCCTCTTGTCTCAACATTATTTATTCTATGCGACTGGAAATTGAATGTTTGGGAGACAGTAAAGTGAAAATCAATAAGTTAGAACAACTCCATAAGTATATTTTTGATAGACAAATTGGAAGGATTCAATTCGAGCAAGGTTCAAAAAAAATCCAAATTTATTGGAATTGCTAAATTGATCAAAAGTGTATTCGAGGCAATCGCCCGTCTTGTAGTATTTTTTGAAAGAAACAAACAAACAAAATGGCTATGTTGCTTCCATTTTTGAGATAATTAAAGACCCCCAAGTAATTTTATGATTCACGAAAAATTTAAAGGATCTGGGAACAAGTAAATACTATTTAAAAATTGTCTCAACAATTTATTGTATTATAGAATGAAGAAAAACACTAGATTCTCAAGAAGAAAAGCAAGAATAAGGGGTAGAGACCGCTCCATAAAAAAATACCTTAAAGGCTCCCTTTTCATTTGAGTTATTTTCAAATTATCAAAATTTAGGTATGAGGTTCCGAATACAAATAGTTATTCTTTTATTTTTTCAGAAAGAATAAGCAAAAAACGTAAACCATTGATTTACCGATTTGATTGATCTATTTGACATCATAATTAAAGACAGAATTTTGAATTTGATTGAGATCCGTACGAAAAAAAAAACTTCTTATACGTTTCTAGGGGATATTTTGTTCATCTATATGTATTGTATCCCAATGATCAATTTCTCGAATCGTTGAAATTTATGTTCGATCCCGAAGAGAGGGAAGAGATCTTCGGAAAGTTGTTTTTTTTGATCCAATAAAGAACCTATTTTTATATTACTGTTATTTTGAATTTCCTTGAACAAGGTGCTTAACTTACAGGAACTATTCAGGATATTTCAAAAAAGACAGGTGGTTTTATGGAACTTTGCCCTAATCAACAAACGAAATTGAATTAATGAAAATAAAGAGGGTGTGGATAACTTCTATAATCGATTTATAGAACTCTTTTCTCTTTTATCTCCCCGCTCTCTTGTTCTATTCATACCTAATTTTGCATTTCCCTGTTAATAACAAGCAATGCTGTTTTCTATAACCAAAAAAAATATATTTTTTTTTTGATCTTTAAAAATAAAATACAAAAAATAGATATAATTAGAAGATATAATATAGGAAAAAGGAAATAAATAATGACTCAATCAAGTAATTGGGTCCATAAATACCGTAGACCCAATGAACTTTTTTATTTATTTTTATTCTATTCATTTATTTTTAAAATATAGTCATAATCATTGAAAATAAAATTTTATAACAATTCGAATTTTTATATTACAAATAGTTATAATTTGAGAATAAAAATTCGAATTGTTTTTGAATACTTATTCGCTCATTATTATTATCAGTTATTAATCCTAGTGATTGTATTTCTATACTTAATCTTATTAGATTAACTATTTTATTGATAGTAAAGAAATGGACCATAATAAAATCGTTTTCATCGAATGACTATTCATGTATTGTATTTTCATGTAAATAGAGGAAAAAAGCTCTATGGAAAAATGGTGGTTCAATTCAATGCTGTTTAATAGGGGTTTAGAATACAGGTGTGGTTTAAGTAAATCAATAGACAGTTTCGGTCCTATTGAAAATAACAGTGTAAATGAAGACCCATCCATTTTAACTGATATGGATAATAATATTCAGAATTGGAAAAACAATAGTGAGAATTCTAGTTATAGCCATGGTGATTATTTAGTAGATGTCAGGAACATACGGAATTTCCTATCTGATAAAATTTTTTTAGTTAGGGATAGTAATAAGAATAGTTATTCCATATATTTTGCTATTGAAAATCAAATTTTGGAGATTGACAATAATCATTCTTTTTTAAATGAACCAGAAAGTATTTTCTCTAGTTATAAAAATTCTAGCTATTTGAAGAATGGCTTTAAGAGTAATGATCATAATGACATGTATGATACTAAATCTAATTGGAATAATAACATTAATAGTTACATTGAAAGTTATCTTCATTCTCAAATCTGTATTGATAGTGACATTTTAGATGATAGTGACAAATACATTCATAGTTACATTTGTGACATTTTAGATGATAGTGACAAATACATTGATAGTGACTTTTTAGATGATAGTGACAAATACATTGATAGTGACTTTTTAGATGATAGTGACAAATACAATGATAGTGACTTTTTAGATGATAGTGACAAATACAATGATAGTGACTTTTTAGATGATAGTGACAAATACAATGATAGTGACTTTTTAGATGATAGTGACTTTTTAGATGATAGTGACAAATACAATGACAGTGATTTTAATAGTTACATTTGGGACATTTTAGATGATAGTGACATTATAGATGATAGTCACAAATACATTCATAGTTACATTTGTGACTTTTTAGATGATAGTGACAAATACATTGATAGTGACTTTTTAGATGATAGTGACAAATACATTGATAGTGACTTTTGTGACTTTTGTGACTTTTTAGATGACTTTTTAGATGATAGTGACAAATACAATGACAGTGATTTTAATAGTTACATTTGTGGTAAGGTCAAAAATAGTAGTGAAAGCAAGAGTACTAGTATAATAACTATCACAAATGATAGTGATTTGACTAAAAGAGAAAGTTCTAATGATCTCGATGAGACTCAAAAATATAAGCATTTGTGGATTCAATGCGAAAATTGTTATGGATTAAATTATAAGAAAATTTCGAAATCAAAATTGAATATTTGTGAACACTGTGGATCTCATTTGAAAATGATCAGTTCAGATCGAATCGAACTTTTGATTGATCCAGGTACTTGGAATGCTATGGATGAAAACATGGTCTCTGTGGATCCCATTGAATTTCATTCGGAAGAGGAACCTTATAAAAATCGTCTTGATTCTTATCAAAAAAGGACAGGATTACAGGAGGCGATTCAAACAGGCACAGGTCAACTAAATGGTATTCCTGTAGCAATTGGTATTATGGATTTTCAGTTTATGGGGGGTAGTATGGGATCCGTAGTGGGTGAGAAAATAACTCGGTTGATCGAATATGCTACCAATCAACTTTTACCTCTTATTATAGTATGTGCGTCTGGAGGAGCGCGTATGCAAGAAGGAAGTTTGAGCTTAATGCAAATGGCTAAAATTTCTTCTGCTTTATATAATTATCAAATCAATCAAAAGTTATTCTATGTACCGATACTTACATCTCCTACTACTGGTGGGGTAACAGCTAGTTTTGGGATGTTGGGGGATATCATTATTGCCGAACCCAATGCTTACATTGCATTTGCGGGGAAAAGAGTAATTGAACAAACGTTGAATAAGGAAGTGCCCGAAGGTTCACAATCGGCTGAATTTTTATTCGAAAAGGGCTTATTTGATTTAATCGTACCACGTAATCCTTTAAAGGAGGTTTTAACTGAGTTATTTCAGTTCCATGGTTTTTTTCCTTTGACTCAAAATGAAAAATAATGCAGAATCTAATTTCATTTTTTTCTTTGATTATGGATTTATTATATTCTATACTTATTATGTATACTCCGTATATAATAGATAGATCTATATTTATCTATTCATATCTATCTATTCATTTAGATATACGTAGTATAATTTTTAAAATAGACTTAGTATAAGTCTATATGAATTCTAGTGATTATAGACTATCTTTATTACAATATAAGAATAATCAAAATATATATATTAATCAATCAACAAAAAAATAACAGGTACAAATACGAAATTGAGGTATCCCTTTTTATGATAAACTTACCTTCCCTTTTTGTTCCTTTAGTGGGCCTAGTATTTCCGGCAGTTGCAATGGCTTCTTTATTTCTTCATGTTCAAAAAAACAAAATTTTTTAGATACGGGCAGTAGGTACAAGTCTCATATATTTTTTTAAATAAAGTTAAATTTATTTGTTTGGATTTGTTATTTTGTTCCATTTTTTAATAACTATTCCCTAAAATAAAAACAAAAGATAAAGTACTAATATTAATATTATATAAGCCTTAATAAGATAAGGAGGATTTAATATAACAACAAAAATATTAATATAACAATCAACAAAAAATAACAGGTACAAATATGAAATTGAGGTACCCATTTTATGATAAACGTTAGTTGGGGATCAGAAAAACATGGTTGTCGTTCACAAGACGCATGGCTTGACATTGTACCGGGGTCCCGAAAACCAATCAATTTCTTCTGGGCTTCTTTCACTCTTTTAGGTTCATTAGGGGTATTATATATTTCCGTTTCCAGTTATTATGGTAGACATTTTTTCTCTTTCATTTCATCCGAATTTTTAGTTCCCTTTTTGCCACAAGGGGTCACCCTTACTTTCTATGGAATCGCAGGTCTCTTTCTAAGTTTACATTGGTGGCTTCTAATTTTTTGGAATGTGGGGAGTGGTTATAATTTTTTCGATAAAAAAAATCGAATGGTGTGTTTTTTTCGTTACGGATTTCCTGGAACATATCGTCGTATTTTTCTCCGAGTTCGTATGGAAGATATTCAGTCCCTCATACTACAAGCTAACCCTAACCCAGAACCTAGTAGTGGTGTCCTTTATATGCAAACCAGAGAACAAGGGACCATTCCCTTGACTCCTGTTGATGATTATTATGATAGGACTCCACGCAACGTTATACAAAAAGCTTGGGACTTGTCCAGATTCTTGAGTGTACCAATGGAAATCGTTCCATATTCTTGAGTTTACCAATGGAAATCTTTGTTTGTATCCAAATCAAAAAAAAAAGAAATGCTTTCTCTAATAAATCATTTCTTTTCTTTTTTGATTTCTGTATTATTTTGTATTCTTTTTTACAAATTAAAGGAAAAAACAAACTTCCAAATTACAAATAAAAAAAGGGAGAATAGATTCTCAATTTATATTAAAAAATTAGAAATTGATAATAGACTAGGCTCTATTACTTGTATTTATTTGTAATAGAACTTATGCTTGATAGAAAGATTATTATTATATATAGTTGACAAATGAGATGAAACTGAGTTCATTAAAGACGAAAAATGGCAAAAAAGAAAGCATTCATTCCCCTTCTATATCTTACATCTATAGTCTTTTTGCCCTGGTGCATCTCTTTTACATTTAAGAAAAGTCTGGAATCTTGGATTACTAATTGGTGGAATACGAAACAATCCGAAATTTTCGTGAATATTATTCAAGAAAAAACGATTTTAAAGAAATTTATAGAGTTCGAGGAACTATTCCTCTTGGATGAAATCCTAAAGGAAGAATACCCGGAAACACATTTACAAAACCTTCGTATTGAAATCGACAAAGAAACCATCCAATTGATCGAGACGAACAACCAAGATCGTATCCATACGATTTTACATTTCTGTACAAATATAATATGTTTCCTTATTCTAAGTGGTTATTCTATTAGGGGTAATCAAGAACTTATTATTCTTAACTCTTGGGTTCAAGAATTTATATATAACTTAAGTGACACAATAAAAGCTTTTTCTATTCTTTTATTAACTGATTTATGTATAGGATTCCATTCGACTCATGGTTGGGAACTAATGATCGGGTCTGTCTATAAAGATTTTGGATTTACTCAGAATGATCAAATTCTATCTGGTCTTGTTTCCACTTTTCCAGTCATTTTAGATACAATTTTAAAGTACTGGATTTTCCGTTATTTAAATCGTGTATCTCCGTCACTTGTAGTGATTTATCATTCAATGAATGACTGAAAAAACGATCCACTGATCCAATTATAAAATTTGTTTTTTTGTATATATATATAAAAGTTAAACATTCAAAAATTGACTTATTCTTTTTCGTTCTACTCGTATTCTTCCTATATTCTAGGAAAATTATTTGAGTAAATATCAGAATCATGGATAGGGAACTATGCCAGTAACCTACCTAATCTTATTGTAGAAATTTTAGGATCAATGATTGGACCATGCAAACTAGAAATGCTTTTTCTTGGATAAAGGAAGAGATTACCCGATCCATTTCCGTATTGCTCATGATATATATAATAACTCGAGCACCCATTTCAAATGCATATCCCATTTTTGCCCAACAAGGTTATGAAAATCCGCGAGAAGCTACCGGGCGCATTGTATGTGCTAATTGCCATTTAGCTAATAAACCTGTAGATATTGAGGTTCCACAAGCGGTACTTCCCGATACTGTATTTGAAGCAGTTGTTCGAATTCCTTATGATATGCAAGTTAAACAAGTTCTTGCTAATGGTAAAAAGGGGGCTTTGAATGTAGGCGCTGTTCTTATTTTACCAGAGGGTTTTGAATTGGCCCCTCCTGATCGTATTTCGCCCGAGATTAAAGAAAAGATAGGTAATTTGTCTTTTCAAAGCTATCGTCCCACAAAAAAAAATATTCTTGTGATAGGTCCCGTTCCTGGGAAGAAATATAGTGAAATTACCTTTCCTATTCTTTCTCCAGATCCCGCTACTAAGAAAGATGTTCACTTCTTAAAATATCCTATATACGTAGGCGGCAATAGGGGAAGGGGTCAGATTTATCCCGACGGGAGCAAGAGTAATAATAATGTTTATAATGCTACAGCAACGGGTATAGTAAATAAAATTATACGAAAAGAAAAAGGTGGATACGAAATAACGATAGTGGATGCATCGGATGGACGTGAAGTGATTGATATTATACCGCCAGGACCAGAACTTCTTGTTTCAGAGGGTGAATCTATCAAACTTGATCAACCATTAACGAGTAATCCTAATGTGGGTGGGTTTGGTCAGGGGGATGCAGAAATAGTGCTTCAAGATCCGTTACGTGTACAAGGTCTGTTGTTCTTCTTCGCATCTATTATTTTGGCACAAATCTTTTTGGTTCTTAAAAAGAAACAGTTTGAGAAGGTTCAATTGTCCGAAATGAATTTTTAGGTATGTTGGATTTATCAACATATTAAGCTGGTAAAAAGAACTAAATTTTTTTGATAAATTATGTAAAGACCTTTTGTTCTTTCTAGTTTTTTTCTACTATATTTAGAGAATTCCTTGTACGGTAGAACTAGTCAGTCATAGTATGTATATTGTGAAGAAGAATATTTTACTTTGGTTCTTGACTTTTTTTTTTTTTCAACTCTACAATTAATTCGAACCATATGATTATGTCGCTGTTTTCACATTTCAATGTCCTAGAATAGAAATATATTAATTCTTTTCTATTGTAATAGAATTAAATTCGACTCGATACTAAACCTAAAAAAATAGGCAGAGAATATTATATTAAGTAAAGTGTAAAGTAGAAATGGGGAAAACAGGATTCTAGGATGGATAATTTGTCTTTTCCTAGAGTCCTATTTCTTATTGTTTATATCGAAATAGATACGTAGTGAAGTAATGGACAAAAAAAAAGAGCGGGAATTTAATTCACTAAATACAACTTCCTTAATTAACTTAAAAAAAAAGAATTAAATGATGATTCTATATTATTACAGAAGAAAATAGATTTAGAGTAAGATTCCATTAGTATCAAAAAGGTTCGGTTCTACAGAATATTTGACCGCTAGAAAATATATATATTATATAATTAATAATTCTGACAAAATATAATTCTTAGAATAGAATATTCTATTATTGCACCACCCAGAAGAAGTAAATCAAGTGATTGCTTCTTTATTTTACTTTTCTTTCAACTTTAAAGCAAAAGTATCGACAGATATTATCCAGAATAAAAAAATGTTTTGAACCAATTAATGAAGTTCATTTTGCAAAAACATCCTAAAAAAATGGAGTTTTTTGAAACATACCAAATAGACGATTTGATATTTTCTAATCATCTTACCAACCGTATTTTATAGAATCTAAAAAATTCATAATTATCGGGTTAGGATTGATCTAAACCAACTCATTATATATATGACTCACCATGCCAACTATAAAACAACTTATTAGAAACACAAGACAGCCAATCCGAAATGTAACAAAATCTCCCGCTCTTCGGGGATGCCCTCAGCGCCGAGGAACATGTACTAGGGTGTATGTGCGACTCGTTTAGATCATAGAAAAAAATAAAAAAATCTATTCTATTAATATTAAATTAATATTAATAAGAATTATATATATAATTCTATTGTGTATAAAATTTATGGTTTCGATTGGTGCAAACCGAATCACCTTAATTTTTAATTTAAGATGAAAAAGACTTTCCCATTGGTAACAAATAGTTATCCATTAAGCGGGAAAAATTCAATTTTAAATAAAAAAAAATTATGCCCTAAATTTTGCAATAACGGACTAAGAGGGTCAACTACCCAGCTAATCTTCATACTTAAATACCGTTACTGTATAGTTAGATTTTGTTGTGAAAGACCTATTACTAGATATTTCATGGGTAGAGCCCATAAGTGTGAACTGTACAAGTTCACAATAACATTGATTGAATGAAGATTCAATGAAAGAAGGGGCTCCGGTGTATAGAGAGGACCTCACCGTTTAACAAGTAATCATAGAAACGATGGAACCCACCATTTCTTTGTCTATTTCTATTAAATTAACTATGCTTTTTTGAATACCTAGTATCAATAGAATTTCTTATTAAGAGGTTAAATACTTAGATAAAATAAAAAAATCGTGGTTGGGAAGGTTATAGTAGCAAAAGCCATTGGAATTTTTATTTTATACATTGGAAGAATCCATTTTGTTATTAATAGACTAGGAAGGATAAAAGAATAACTGAAAGAAAAAAATCAAATAGTTATTCATGAAAGTCTCATTTATTCAATGAAATGACCAGAGTTAAACGAGGATCTATCGCTCGAAAACGCAGGGAAAATTTTCGTTTATTTACATCAAGCTTTCGCGGAGCTCATTCAAAACTTACCCGAACTATTTCGCAACAGAAAATAAAAGCTTTGGTTTCGGCTCATCGGGATAGAGCTAGGAAAAAAAGGGATTTTCGCAGTTTGTGGATCAGTCGAATAAACGCAATAATTGACCAGAATAAACAAAATGTATACTCTATTTATAGTAATTTAATGTATAATCTGTACAAGAGTCAATTGCTTCTTAATCGTAAAATAGTTGCACAAATAGCTATATTAAAAGGGAATTGTCTTTTTATGATTGCCAATGATATCATAAAAAAATAAAAATTCCCCGGAGACTCAACTCCGGGAAGGTGGTAGAATAAAAGAGATTTGTATGATAAAATATAATTCATATGACAAAGTTATCAAAATCAAAATAAATAAACAACCACGCTCAAAAAAAATTATTATTCTTCACCGATTATATTTTTTCTTACAACGCAACAACCTCAATAGGATTGTCGTATTTTTCGAAAAAAAAAAAATATCAATCCGCATTTAATTTGAGTTTCGATTCAAAATGGAATTTAATTGAAGAGTAACGTAACTCTATTTTTTTTTTTTTTTTAAAGTAGTAGTTCTAGTGATCGACTCGCTTTTTTGATATTTTTTTTTTTTTAAAGTAGTAGTTCTAGTGATCGACTCGCTTTTTTGATATTTTTTTTTTTCCTTCTTAATAAACTTAGAAAAAGGTAACAAAGATAAAATACGAGCTTGTTTTATAGCAATCGTAATTAATCGTTGTTGTTTTAAGCTTAATCTATTGACGCGTCTAGATAATATTTTTGCTCGTTGACTAACAAATCGAAAAATTAAACTCATGTTTTTATAATCAATTCGATCCCCCGATTGGATCGGGGACCTACTCCTACGAAAAGATTTCTTAGATTTAAGAAAGAGTCCCTTAGATTTAGATTTATCCATGGTTTGTTTATTCCTATACCGAAAATCCCATTTCTTATAAAAAAAGGATTTGTTTGTTTTATTTATATTCTTATTTTTTTTGTAATATATATTTGTTATATAAGGAAATATATGCCATATAATGGTATATGTATATAATTTCATTTCATGTTATAGATTGTTTGTTATATATATATAATTTATAGAATTTACCTCCGTAAGGGTGACACACAAGCAACCCATTTTCTCTATTTCTTTATCTCGGCGTGAATCGTATGTTTGCAACAAAAGGGACAGAATTTTCTCAATTCCAATCGACTAGGTGTATTGTGTCGATTCTTTTGAGTGAGATATCTAGAAATACCCCTTGATTCCTTATTAATACTTTTTTTATCACAACTGGTACATTCCAAAATAACAGTTATTCGGATATCTTTACCCTTGGCCATGAACCTCCTTTGGTTTTTTTTTGATTCACTTAACTCTTCGATTTTCAGATTCGAAGGGAAGAATAAAAAAGGAACGAAAAAAAGTATAAGTTGATAATTATAAAAGATTTTGTTCCAATTAATTTTATATAGTACAGTAATAATTCAGTAATACAATGATTTCGAACTATATTTCGAATCACAGTACAGTAGTTCATTTAAATATATTGTATGATATTGTTGCCCCTGACCTAGTATTGTATTACAATTCCATTTCTGGTCTCACTCTTGCTATTAATAGCAATGGAATTGAAGTATTAATTCAATTCCATTGAAACCTGGGAAAAATTCCTAATTTCACTGAGTCCAAATCCACCTTTCTTAATTTCCTCTTTTTTTTCGAACTTATTCTAGTCTAATTAGAAAAAAAAAAAAAAACGAACGAAGAGGGATTTAATCACAGATATTTTATTGGATCTCTAATCTTTGTTACCCCCTCCCGTGGCAATAACTACAATTAAAAAAAGGGGAATGTCAATGCATCCGGGAATAAACGATTGATTTCTATCAAGAGACCTGCTAGAACCGCGAACCATAGAGTACTTGCCACTGGTGCCACAGAGAGATATGTTTTTAGATCTCGCATTTCAAATCCTCCTTCGTTTTTTTTTTTCTTGTAAAATAATACAGAATTACATATTAAGAATATGATCAAATGTTTTTTTTTTTTTTTTATTAATAAAACCACTTGGATTTGTCGGGGGAAGTCCGAATTCAAATTGAATTGTACAACGATTAATTATATATTTTTTTTTATAGAGTAATATTTTTATATTATTATTCTTTTTTTATTCAAATAATTATATTATAATAACTCTACTCTATTATTATATATATATTTTGCATTTTGAATTATTATATTAAAAGAATATTTTAAATTATTATATATATATATTTTTTTTATTTTAATTCTATATTTTTATATTATTATTATTTGTATATTCTTCGTTCTTGTTTTTATACTCTTTATATTGTTATTATTTATATATACTATCTATTAAAATATTCGAACTATCTATTCTCTGTTTTTAATTAAATAGAATTAAATTCTTCTATTAAGAATATTCGATTCGATATCTTATTTATACGATATAAGAAAGTAAAAAAAAAAAAATGAAAGGATATATTATATGTATAATGGAAAAATGTGGAAAACAAGACAAAAATTCTTTACAATGACACTGGAAACCGATGTAAAGGGGTGTAGCGCAGCTTGGTAGCGCGTTTGTTTTGGGTACAAAATGTCACAGGTTCAAATCCTGTCATCCCTATACCTAACTATTAGTTATCGTATTAGCAGTAACAAGAGATCAATTGCGACCGATTCAAATTGGACATACCATACATACTCAATATGAATAGTTCTCCATATTGAGTATGTATGCATCCAAGATGTATTGGCATCATATAAAATTCTTTATGAAAAGAAAGCGCTCTTAGTTCAGTTCGGTAGAACGCGGGTCTCCAAAACCCGATGTCGTAGGTTCAAGTCCTACAGAGCGTGATCCCACCCCATTCTTCTTAGATTGAGAATGACACTTAAATAATTGGATAACAGTCTAATCAAAAGTCTTCATTTGATCTCCTGTGAATTAGTATTAAAACAAAGAAATGGGAGGTCAATAAACAAAAGATATGTTACTTAATCAAATATCCAACTGATCACCACGTCGGTATTGTAAATATGCCGTTACAAATAATCCAGCCAAAGTAATAGGAATTAGTCCTAACACGATTCCAAATAGAGAAACTTCAATCATTTGAGTTTGGTTGAAAGGAAAAAAAGTGGGGGTAATATCTATCCTTAAATAGGAATCTGTATTGACCATGAATCTGAATAACCAAGAATTGGCAATTGACATGATAAGGAACTATGGAATATCTAAAATATTCCAAAATTTCCAATTCATCTCAAAATTTCAAATCAAATAAGTCGTATCTTATTCAGACTAATAAAAAGACCCGCGGTTATTGTTAAAACTGCTAGTAGAAAACCGAAATAACTGGTTATAGTGGGCATAAGGAAACTAGATGAAATATGTTCTTTTTATACATATGTTTATAAAGCACTTTCCTAAGTTTCCATTTTTGAGATAAAAATAAGAAAATAACAAAAAAAACCACTTGAAAGATACAATTGAAAATAATTGATTCATGAATCAATTATTACGGACGAACAAAAAGAAAAATATAGTTACATAGGTAAGAAATCAATTCATCATCTGTGACATCTACCCATCCTGTGA